ATGGATGTGGGAGCATTAACTCCGTTTCTGTGGGCTTTTGAGGAGCGGGAGAAATTGTTGGAATTCTATGAAAGAGTCTCAGGAGCCAGGATGCATGCCAGTTTCATACGACCAGGTGGAGTGGCACAAGATCTGCCTCTTGGCTTATGTCGAGATATTGATTCTTTTACACAACAATTTGCTTCTCGTATCGACGAATTAGAAGAGATGTTAACCGGCAACCGTATCTGGAAACAACGATTAGTGGATATTGGTACTGTCACTGCACAGCAAGCAAAGGATTGGGGATTCAGTGGTGTAATGTTAAGAGGTTCAGGGGTATGCTGGGATTTGCGAAGAGCAGCACCTTACGATGTTTATGACCAGTTGGATTTTGACGTACCAGTAGGTACCAGAGGAGATTGCTATGATCGTTACTGTATTCGTATTGAAGAGATGCGACAAAGTGTTCGGATCATTGTGCAATGTCTTAATAAAATGCCTAGTGGCATGATCAAAGCCGATGATCGTAAACTATGTCCTCCATCACGATGTCGAATGAAACTATCCATGGAATCCTTAATTCACCATTTCGAACTTTATACAGAAGGTTTTTCCGTACCAGCTTCTTCTACCTATACCGCAGTTGAAGCACCTAAAGGAGAATTTGGTGTCTTTCTGGTCAGTAATGGAAGCAATCGTCCTTACCGTTGTAAAATAAGAGCACCTGGCTTTGCCCATTTACAAGGACTCGATTTTATGTCCAAACATCACATGCTAGCGGATGTGGTCACCATCATAGGTACTCAAGATATTGTGTCTGGAGAGGTGGATAGATAGGACTACTAGTTGCTCGATCAGCTTTATTGCGAGCCAAAAACTATAAGTGGAATTCTCCCTTGACTCGATCTTTAAAAAAATGATGGAATTCTCTATCATAGAGATTTTGTTTTATATCCATTTTTGCGGGGGCCTTTTTATTTCTTTTGGCTGGAACTTGTCTCCATAGTATATCTATGGAGGGGTTACCCAGGGGGGAAGCTCTTGCCTTACTCGATGTCTCTTCTCTCCAAGAAGACATCGAGAAGGTCTGATTTTTGACTATGGGAAGTTTGGGCCAGCCACTTGCACATGGCTACACGTGGAAAGAGCTGGCCCAAGCTATTCATGGAGGCTCCACGAATAAAGAGGAGCTCCTCTTTATTCTATGCAACATGATAGAAGAGGGGCAACTAGTGAAGATGCCGAGAATGGCCCGTTAGAATCTGTTGCAAATGCATGTGAGGGAGGGAATGATTGCACATTAGTACTAGTAAGAGCTAGTAAGAGTAAGGGAAGGCAAGCGCCGTGGCATGGTACTTCTTTTCTTCTTTGTACGAGTTTCTAAGAGCAGGGGATTCGAGAATAAGAAAGAGCCTCTCGTCCATTAAGGTCTAAGTTGCGCTGTACTCTGGGCATCTTCAAACTCCTAGTGCGCAAGACTACGTACCTATCTCCTTCTCACTAAAAGTATTTTGCTTGTAAGTCAGAAATATTCCTTTCAGTCGGCATAGAACCTGATTCGTACTTTCCAGCCTCTTTAACTCCCACCCGCTGTCACTCTCTCGCTCCTTTTATGTAGCTCGTTCCCTAAAGGACCAGCGACTATCGGTAGAGTCCAAAACATCCCTCCCTCTATCGGTGGAGCTACTGCGTACCTCCTAACCTCTCTAACCAAGTATGTAACTCGTTCCTATCGGTTGAGCACTACATACCGTAACCGTAACAACAACTCATACGAGTGACTTCTTCCCCCTCCTCCTCTCTAACTCCTAGCCCCTAGCAGCTTTTAAGCTTCTAGCTCCTAACTGAAAAAGTCGTCTACTTGACTCTGAAAAAAAAAAGAAGGCTTACTCTTTCAACCAACAGCTAAGGCCTTCTATCGTCCTTAAACCCAAGTTCTAACGCCAGAGCTACAGGTCCGGTCTGAGGGTAGTTAAAACGGATAAAAGAACCGATTAAGTCTGTGTTCAGTGATTCCCCCCTAAGGGTATGAGTTCACTCAGCTTCACCTACTAAAAAGAAGAAAGGATCGAAATGACTCTTTCAAGCAATAGCTAAGCTAAGTGGAAATATATCCTTTTTCTAATCCAGTTACATTGCTCCAGCACGGGTTCCCTAGCAGGGGGATAGCAAGTCTATCTGGGTGTTCCCTCCGGGGGCATTTCCTAGTCTTATCTATTTGTTCAGGTTGAACAATCACTGGTTCAGAAATGACTACGGTGATAAGAGAAACTGAATACCGGTATGCTCTGGAGCCCGTTACCACTACCCAAAAAGTACACTAGAGAAATGTTGCACTAACGGCACAGAGAGGTTGTTTTCAAGACAAGACTTGGAGTTATGGTTAACTTGCTTGGTGGGCGAAGTCGCAGAGTCAAGGTAGCATTCCCTGTTAGCAGTACTCTAGTATTTAGTAAATTCTTTGACTAAGGCCTAGAAGAACTATCGAAAAAGGGCCTGATTTTCATATGTGTGTGTGTATGCAAGACCGCTCCTGTAGTTCAAGGCAGGTAAGGGCTGCCGCATAGGGGCGGGCTGGCAGGGGGAGGCACCATCACTCTGTCTCGAAGGCAAGTTAAGTCAAGTGCCAAGTCAGGGTAGTGCATTAAGGAGCTGTGCAACTATCGCATCAGCTAGAGCGGCATTAGGCATTGGAAAGGTGCTTAATTCCGAGAGCGATTTTAGGCTTTCAGAGGGAAAGCAAGATGATCGACCGGCTACGGGAGTTGCAGAGGCTCTCGAACTTTATGTTATCACTATACGATGATTGCGAAATTGGGATCTTGAGGGTTTACAACTCCTTAGAACTCTCTTCAAGTGGAAGTCCCCTTCTTCAGTGAGCTTACGCTCCAAATCATCCCGCACAGACAACAAATACTTGTCATCTGGACGACACGACTCCAAAAGAAAATACCGCACCATACCAAGGTGATAGCAATTAACTACTAACCCATCTGGAAAACCTAACCAGATAGGAAACAGTAGTGGTATGATTCCACCAGGTGAGAAGGCCACAAAAACGTGCCTATACCAGTGTCGGTTATATTAAGGTTTTTATTCCTTAGCGAACAAACAACTTGACTTGCCCAATCAAAGGAGTTTGCAAGCTGAGGCAAAAATGGCCGATAGTTTGGTGTTCTATTGAAGACAAGATTCTTTCTTGCCATCCAAATAAACCAGAAAAGAAAGGGGTAAATAAGGGAAAGGGCGGGTTTTCCTAGGGGGGCCCCTGTTTTATTTATTCCAGAAGAAGCAGCGCCTTGTTTGTGCATTGATTATCGGGCGCTCAACAAGGTAACCTAACCATCAAGAACAAGTGTCCACTTTGATTGCGGACTTCTTCGCCCAGCGCGAGATACTTCTCGAAGTAGGATCTACGGTTGGGCTACTACCAAATGCGTATCGCGGAAGGTTCTGAAAGAAAGCTTTCTTGACCAGCGTGAAATCTCAACTGAAATAAAGCCACTTGTTGTACTCCATATAGGGATTCATCCATGTTACAACGGTTTTAAAGCACTTCTCTTCGTCTATCCTTGACCTTTTGGTTCTCAGACCCGTAGTATAATGGATCAAATATCCGCATGTAAGGAAGATTCTTCCGCTTTTGTTAACTGGGTGGTTCGGACTATCTTCTTGTATCAATTTATGTACCGTCTTCTTGCTCAAGATAGAATAGCTAGTAAATGAGATAAGTTAGCATTCAGTATTATTAAATAAGGGTAGGGAAGGGATAGAGGGATCCCGCTCGTGTAGGTGGGTAGGATATTTCCATTTTAGCGTAGGATATGGGAGTAGTCTATTTCCGGATGTTTTGTGTTGGAAGCACCTGTTCGCAATGTAGAAGTCAAGGAAGGTGCACATCCATCAGACTCAGGAGGTAAGTATGAAAAGGCTGCAGTGCCCGATCTCGCATCGGTCGAATCGTGAAGAGGAAGACAGGGTTGGGCTGGAAGGCGGGTAAGGCTCTTCTTCCTCTTTGGCTTTTTCCAACCGGCAAAGAATTTCTTTATTATTAGCTTAGAAAGAAGGGCCCGCTAGCTAGGTTGATTATATTAAAAGGTGGTTTACGGCTAGGGGGGGTTCGCACGAGGGATCTTGCTAAAGGAAACGGGACAGATAATAGATCTTTGGCCATCTCCTCATCTGAGGCTGCAGCTTATTCTTAATATCCCATCGAGCAAGAGAAATGGGTGCATAGGAAAGCAATACCCCGGTTGCAAAGAGAGGTTGCTACTGAGCGCTGCGGAAAGGAATTACGAGATTCCTGACTAAAAGCAGGTTGGAGAATGATTCTCGATCAGATCAGAGAAGTACCGTTGACGTTGACACATCGGTATAGCTGTCCCGGGATTTTTCATTCAAATCGTTGGTTGGACCGTCTACTAAAGACATTCTTGCAAAAGAGCAAGAAGCGGAACGTCATGATTCCATTGTTAAAAAAATCTTCCTTTCTCCGGAAGAAGGGCACATTATGCGACACAAACTCGTTAAGTAAGAAGATGGGCCTCCGGTCGTACTCTTGAGAGTGACCTCGGGGATAGGGCAATTCTTGGACTGCTACAAATGTAACTTCCTATTTAGTGTAGTGAAAGAAATTTTTTCTTGTTTCGGGAAGATAATCAGTAAGACAATCGGGATAGCGGAATGCCGGGGTACCTGGAGGATAGGAAAATACTTAATAATAGATAGGCACACTAGAAAGAAAGCCCTGGGTGAAGAGAAGAATGCTGTCCCGTCCCCTCCCCTCCCCATTGGGTAGGGAATTAAGAGGCAGAACCTGGAGATGAACCAATGAATGACTATATTATATAGTATGCAGGATGGAACCACCTTTTAGGGTACAAAACCGATTCTCTTATATTATAAAAGGGGTTCTTGAATAAGATGTCCTGCGCTCGGACTTAGAGTGAGAGTGACCCCGATAAAGCAGACAACCTGGAGGGAATTCCTCACAAAGAGGAAAGCCTTAGCCTTATTTATAAAGTAGACGATTTTCCACCTTTCTCTACTCGAAAAGCCAATGGGCTTGTCTGGATGAATGCTGTGTCGGAAGCCGTGATCACATAGTCACTTCCGCCCACAGTGCTGTTACGACGGCAGGTCACCGGGAGTGAAGTCAACTCAGCTCCTGATGTAGCATTCATTCGGACCATTCGACGTTTGATTCTTTCTATCAGGGATACCGACGGCTCTGTGAGAGGGTAAAGCTACCAAGGTGGTTTCCCATGACGGGTTACCCGGTTCAAGGCTTTGTCTTACTAGATCATCTATTGGTAGCAATGATCGAAAGATCAGGTGTAGAATGCATCAGGATGGGAACGAACGTTTATTATTATTTCGAATATGACAGCATGCCTTTGTCAATAGAATGTATTGATTTCTCAATACTGCTAGCTGAAGTGTTCACGTAGGTCAAATAGCTTCTATAGCTCAATCCAATAGTAATCAACGGAGATAGAGTCCAGCGGTTCAACCAACGCTTCTAAGGGGAGCGGGGCAAGCAAAGCAAGAAAGCAGGCAAAGTCATTGAGCCTATTCTATTCCGAAAGTTCCACACATGGAATGTCGTCGGCATTCTTCTCCTACTCGCTACAATTGCTTTAGCGCGAGCAGGGAAGGAAAGGGCGGAAATCTCCCTATCTGATCCAGGTGCAGATCAAGAAGGATCTGTAAACCTTTCTTCTTCCTTATAGTGTGCAAACACGAGCAAGCTGCTAAGTGATAAAAGAAAGAAGAACTCATCTGCCCTTCTGGTATAGATCGGGAATTCCTACTTAAAGAGAAACAGAGGCTCGTTTAACGAGCTGGAGCCTATCTTACTAATGGCCAAAGAGTAGGCGATTGAAAGACCGGTATGCTCTAAAAAGAAAGTAAAGGATAAGCTTGCATTCTAGAAGCGGTAGCTTCCGAAGGATATAGGTAGAGTGGAAGCCTTCAGCCTTTAATTTTCTTACGGCCAAAACGTACACGAGTCAGAGGAAATACGACCTCTTTTAGGCGGGATAGGTTATTTAGGATCCCAACTCTTTCTTTTTATTTTCCCTTGTCGAAGTAGAAAGATAGTTCTTACTGAAGTACAAACAGCTCACCTCTGCTCTCTCGCGACTATGGCAGGGCGGTACACTAGATAAAGCTAAAAAACCCAAAAATTATTCTTCCCCCTAGATTAAACTTGATCATCTTCCTATATCCACATTACTTGATACCATAGCACAAAGCCACAAACGATCGCCATGCACTTGATCACTTACACAAGCAGTATAAGCTTCCCTCCATAGACTACAATGTCCATTAAGCCCTCATTGCACCCCCAAGACTTCACATAATATGGCACCCATTTGGATTTTCATCACTGAACAAGGCGAAGGTATCGGAATCGTCGGAATAGTAGGGATGTGGTGGATAGTTGGGTTATGGTGGATGGGACGGCGGTGGCAAAGGCATCTTATATAGATGGACCGAAACCGGACCTAAAGGAGGGCAGAAAGTGAAAGGGGTTAAAAGACTTCACCCGCAACTAACGATGCTTCTTCTTTTGTGTTTACTGACACCTCTGAAAAGAGGAATTTGTACGGCAGTCAAGGGCTCTTAGAGGATATCCATTTCCATCTATCTCTGACACCGGACATCTATCTTTTGATTAACCTGACTCTACTCGGGAAGCCACTTCTTGCCTAAGAATTGCTCCACTCCGGACGTAGCTAGAAAATTGCATACCCTGGATTGAAATGTCGTATAGAAATAGAAAAGCATATATAAATAACTAAAAAAGAAGCCGCGCGCGCTCTTTGGACAAAGCTAATGTTTCTGTGGTACTCCCATGCTTTCCGTTGGGCAAAACCCAACTACACCGCTCTATAGTTCTTCACTACTCGTACGGGAAGGTAAGAAGAACTTGCTTTTCTGGAGGGAATTCTTGTTTGTCCATCAATCATGCCTCAACTGGATAAATTCACTTATTTCACACAATTCTTCTGGTCATGCCTTTTCCTCTTTACTTTCTATATTCCCATATGCAATGATGGAGATGGATTCCTTGGTATCAGCAGAATTCTAAAACTACGGAACCGACTGGTTTCACAGCGGGGGAACAAGATCCGGAGCAACGACCCCAACAGTTTGGAAGCGATTTTGAGAAAAGGTTTGAGTACCGGTGTATCCTATATGTACTCTAGTTTATTCGAAGTAGCCAAATGGTGTAAGGCCGTCGACTTATTGGGAAAAGGGAAGAAAATCACTTTAATCTCTTGTTTCGGAGAAATAAGTGGCTTACGAGGAATGGAAAGAAACATATTCGATTTGATTTCGAAGTCCTCATATAGCACTTCTTCCAATCCTGGATGGGTGATCGCTTGTAGGAATGACATAATGCTAATCCATGTTCCACACGGCCAACGAAGTCTCGTTTTTTCGGGGTAAAGTCAAGTCTAAGCGCATATGGCACGAAAGGGAAATCCGATTTCAGTCAGAAAGTCGGTG